ATGTAGAATCAGAACAAGTGATTGCTGAGATTCGCGCAGCAACATACACTTTGAATTTTAAAGAGAGGGTTCGAAAACATATTTATTCTAACTCAGAGGGAGAAATGCACTGGAGTACTGATGTATATCATGCACCCCTTTTTACATATAGTAATGTACATCTCTTACCAAAAACAAGTCATTTATGGATATTATCCGGAGGCTCATACAGATCCAGTGTAGTCCCTTTTTCAATCCATAAAGATCAAGATCAAATGAATGTTCATTTTATTTCTGCCAAAGGGAAATCCATTTCTAGCTTTTCAGTAAATAATGATCAAGGGAAAGCCAAATTCAGTATTTCGGTTCTTTCTGATAAAAAAGAAAGCAGTAGTCTCGATTATTCGGAATTTAATCTAAGCGTAGATAGGGGTCGTTGTAATCTTCGATTTCCTTTTAGTCTCCACAAAAATTATGCTTTATTTTTATTATCAAAAAGGCGAAGAAATAGACTCATCATTCCATTCCAATGGATTCAAGAACGAGAAAAAGAACAACAGCCTCGTTCTAGTATTTCAATTGAAATACCGATAAATGGTATTTTTCGGAGAAATAGTATTCTTTCTTATTTTGATGATCTTCAATATAGAAGAAAGAGTTCGGGAATTACTAAATACGGGGCTATAGGCGTGCATTCAATCCTCAAAAAAGAGGATCTAATTGAGTATGCCGAAGTCAAAGAACTTAAGTCAAAATACCAAACTAAAGTAGATAGATTTTTTTTCATTCCCGAAGAGGTGCATATTATACCCGAATCTTGTTCCATAATGGTACGAAATAATAGTATTATTGGAGTAGATACACGAATCGCGTTAAATACAAGAAGCCAAGTCGGCGGATTGGTCCGCATGGAGAAAAAAATAAAAAAGATTGAACTTAAAATTTTTTCTGGAGATATCCATTTTCCTGTAGAGGTGGATACGATATTCCGACACAGTGGCATCTTGGTACCGCCCGGAGGGGTAAAAAAAAAAATTAATGAATCAAAAAAATTGCAAAATTGGATCTATGTCCAATGGCTCACACCTACGAAGAAAAAATATTTTGTTTTGGTTCGACCCGTAATCTTATATGAAATATCGGACGGTATAAATTTCGAAACACTTTTTCCCCTGGATTCGTTGCAGGAAAAGGAGAATCTAAAACTTAAAGTTGTAAATTATATTCTTTATGGAAATGGCAAACCAATTTGGAGAATTTCCGGAACCAGTATTCAATTAGTTCGAACTTGTTTAGTCTTGAGCTGGGACCAAGACAGCCAAAGTTCTTCGTTAGAAGAAGCTCACGCTTCCTTTCTTGAAGTAAGTACAACTGGTCTGATTCGAGATTTTATAAGAATCCACTTAGTTAAACCACATATATCTTATATACGAAAAAGAAATAATCTATTAGGGCCCGAATTGATCTCGGATAATGGGTCAAATCGGATCAATCCATTTTATTCTATTTATTCCACGGAAAGGATTCAACAATCACTTAGACAAAATCAAGGAACTATTCATACGTTCTGGAATAGAAGTAAGGAATCTAAATCTTTGATAATTTTGTCATCAGCTAATTGTTTTCAAATGTACCCATTCAACGATGTAAAACATTACAATGGTATAAAAGAATCTATTAAAAATTATACTCGAATTCCAATTCGAAATTCTTTAGGACCTTTAGGAACAGCCTGTCAAATTATGAATTTTGATTACCTTTTAAAAACTTATAATCAGATCTCGGTAACTAAAAATTTCCAACTTGACGATTTAAAACAGACTTTTCAAGTACTTAAAAAATTTTTAATTAAATATTATTTAATGGATGAAACGCGGATAATTTTTAATTACAATCCATGCAGTAATGTTCTTTTGAATCCATTCAAATTGAATTGGTACGTTCTACATCATAATTATTGTGAAAAAAAATATACAATAAGTACCCTTGGACAGTTTTTTTGTGAAAATGTCTGTATAGACAACCACGAACCCCTCCTAAAATCGGGTCAAGTTATAATTGTTCAAATTGACTCTTTAGTAATAAGAACGGTGAAGTCTTATTTGGCCACTCCAGAAGCAACTGTTCATGGCCATTATGGGGAAATACTTTTTGAAGGAGATACATTAGTTACATTTATATATGAAAAGTCGAGATCTGGTGATATAACCCAAGGTCTTCCAAAAGTAGAACAAGTGTTAGAAGTGCGTTCGATTGATTCAATATCAATGAACCTAGAAAAGAGAGTTGAGGGTTGGAACGAGCGTATAACAAGAAGTCTTGGAATTCCTTGGATATTCTTGATTGGCGCTGAACTAACTATAGCACAAAGTCGTATCTCTTTGGTTAATAAAATCCAAAAGGTTTATCGATCCCAGGGTGTGCAGATCCATAATAGACATATAGAAATTATTGTACGTCAAATAACATCAAAGGTGTTGGTTTCTGAAGAAGGAATGTCTAATGTTTTTTTACCCGGAGAACTCATAGGATTTTTTCGCGCGGAACAAATGGGGCGAGCTTTGGAAGAAGCGATTTGTTACCGAGCTATATTATTGGGAATAACGAAAGCATCTCTCAATACTCAAAGTTTCATATCCGAAGCAAGTTTTCAAGAAACTGCTCGAGTTTTAGCAAAAGCCGCTATACGTGGTCGTATCGATTGGTTGAAAGGTCTGAAAGAGAATGTTGTTCTAGGGGGGATGATACCCGTTGGTACTGGATTCAAAGGATTTGTGCACCGTTCAAGGCAGAATAAAACCATTCCTTTTGAAACGAAAAGGAAGAATTTATTTGAGCGGGAAATGAGAGATATTTTGTTCCACCACAGAGAATTTTTTTCTTTTTGCATTTCAAAAAATGTACATGAGACATCTTTATTTATAGGATTTAATGATTGCTAAGAGCAGAATAAGATTCATCGGGTTTGTATTGCAGTTATTTAATTAGGTAATACTAATAATGAATCGAATAGAAAAAAGAAAAACCTGAATGGCTTGGATCATGTATCAACGGACAATCCCCGTTAGAAGAGAAGGTTCCATGGGAACAACTTTTTATTTTTAGGGTACTTCTTCTCTTTAAAGAAAAAAAAAAGAGAAGTGTGGGGAGAAATGACAAGACGATATTGGAATATCCATTTGGAAGAAATGATGGAAGCGGGAATTCATTTTGGTCATGGTACTAGGAAATGGAATCCTAAAATGTCACCTTATATCTCTGCAAAGCGTAAAGGTATTCATATTATAAATATTACTAGAACGGCTCGGTTTTTATCGGAAGCTTGTTATTTAGTCTTTGATGCAGCAAGTAGGGGAAAACAATTTTTAATTGTTGGGACCAAAAATAAAGCAGCGGATTCAGTAGCACGGGCTGCAATAAAGGCTCGCTGTCATTATGTTAATAAAAAATGGCTTGGTGGTATGTTAACAAATTGGTATACTACAGAAACTAGACTTCATAAGTTCAGGGACTTCAGAACAGAACAAAAGACGGGTAGACTCTACCGTCTCCCAAAAAGAGATGCGGCTATGTTGAAGCGCCAACTATCTCACTTGCAAACATACCTGGGCGGCATTAAATATATGATAAGGTTACCCGATATTGTAATAATTATTGATCAGCAAGAAGAATATACGGCTCTTCGAGAATGCATTACTTTGGGAATTCCAACGATTTGTTTAATCGATACAAATTGCGACCCGGATCTAGCCGATATTTCAATTCCGGCGAATGATGACGCCATAGCTTCAATCCGATTAATTCTTAACAAATTAGTATTTTCTATTTGCGAAGGTCGTTCTAGCTATATACGGAATTCGTGATAATAAAATTAGATTTTGTTTAAATTATTTTGAAACTCCATATATTTATTAAATTGGTTACGATTCCTTAATCGCACAAAAGAGATAAAAATAATTGAGTTTATTGTATGATTTGTTGATATTTAAAATATACAAAGCAGATGAATAAGTCGAAAAAGAGATGGTTGACTCAAAATAATCCCTTTTTAAAGTTATATTTCTTTCAGAGGATACTATGAATGTTTTATTATGTTCCATCAACACACTAAAGAGGTTATATGCTGTATCCGGCGTGGAAGTAGGCCAACATTTCTATTGGCAAATAGGAGGTTTCCAAGTCCATGCCCAAGTACTTATTACTTCTTGGGTTGTAATTACTATCTTACTAGCTGCAGCCATTTTAGCTGTTCAGAATCCACAAACCATTCCTACTGATAGTCAAAATTTTTTTGAATATGTCCTTGAATTCATTCGAGACGTGAGTAAAACCCAGATTGGAGAAGAATATGGGCCATGGGTTCCATTTATTGGAACTCTGTTTCTATTTATTTTTGTTTCGAATTGGTCGGGCGCTCTTTTACCTTGGAAAATCATACAATTACCTCATGGTGAGTTAGCGGCACCCACAAATGATATCAATACTACCGTTGCTTTAGCTTTACTGACATCAGTAGCATATTTCTATGCGGGTCTTAGCAAAAAGGGATTAGATTATTTCGGTAAATACATTCAACCCACTCCAATTCTTTTACCCATTAACATCTTAGAAGATTTCACAAAACCCTTATCCCTTAGTTTTCGACTTTTCGGAAATATATTAGCCGATGAATTAGTAGTTGTTGTTCTTGTTTCTTTAGTACCGTTAGTGGTTCCTATACCTGTCATGTTTCTTGGATTATTTACCAGTGGTATTCAAGCTCTTATTTTTGCAACTTTAGCTGCGGCTTATATAGGAGAATCCATGGAAGGCCACCACTAATTTTTGACAGAGTCCTTTTTTTAGCTTAACCTGACGCAATGTAGACGCTTAGCAAATTAAGGTAAACTTAGACTTAGAGAACTTAAATATAGAAATGAGGTTAAGGTATATACAATCTAGAATAAGTATAAGGAATAGTAAAACAGATATTACGATATTAAAATTAAGTAATTGTAGAATAAATAAAAGAGATCTAAAAGATCTTTTTCCTAATTGAATAGTTTGTTTACGTTATGGGGGAAGGACATGTATATGTGATACTAGCTATTAACTAAGCGGATATAAACGAAAGATATGTCTAATTTGCCCTACTACATAGGTGTTAAATAGGTATTTGAATGAAAGTCCTTCTTTTTCGTCGTCGTCTGCAATTTTAATTTAATATTGAATTGGATGAGTTTAAATCACGAAAAAGAACAAAGAATTCAAAGAACGATTCGGAAAAAATAAAGAAATATAATAACAAAGTTTGTACAAATTTGATAAGAACTAAAAAAACGGATATAGAGGTATTTTTAATAATCCACAAATAAATATTAGTATTTAACTTCTAGTTTCTTAGTTATTTTTGACTGGATAAATTTGATCCATCGGATGACTAAGTCATAATTCATTGTTTGATTGTATCATTAACTATTTTTTTTATTTTTTTGGTGAGAGGAATTTCTCATGAATCCACTGATTTCTGCCGCTTCCGTTATTGCTGCTGGATTGGCCGTCGGACTTGCTTCTATTGGACCTGGAGTTGGTCAAGGTACAGCTGCGGGACAGGCTGTAGAAGGGATCGCGAGACAACCCGAAGCAGAGGGAAAAATACGAGGTACTTTATTGCTTAGTCTCGCTTTTATGGAAGCTTTAACAATTTATGGACTTGTTGTGGCATTAGCACTTTTATTTGCGAATCCCTTTGTTTAATCGTACAATATAGTTTTAGTTTTTTATTTCTTTGGGTTTGCTGTTGCTTGTTTAAAATTTTATTCAAATTTCATTTTTTATTCAACCTCAACCGCTCATGTACATGTAAAGGACTGATTGGGGGAGGAGGAATTGGCACACCAATTAGCTTTATTCTGGGATTCCAAGGGAACTCTTTTTTAAGAAGTATTGCAATAAACGAGATATTACGAAACTTACATAAGACTCAATATCTAATTCTAATAAGTTTCATTCTTATTTTAAATTGAAACAAAATACATTTTTTAAATCCTTTTTATTTTTAACGCTATTTTAGGAGTATTTATAAAAATAAATAATAGGAAAAACGCTACTATAAAAAATATAGATAATTTGTTTTATCTATAAGAATACGCAAGAGGAGATCATATGAAAAATGTAACCGATTCTTTCCTTTCCTTAGCTTATTGGGCACCCGCCGGAAGTTTCGAGTTTAATACCGATATTTTTGCAACAAATCCAATAAATCTAAGTGTAGTACTAGGTGTATTAATTTTTTTTGGAAAGGGAGTGTGTGTGAGTTGTTTATTTCAAGAATAGGCTGGATCCGACCAACTGCACTTTATTTTTTTATATAACTAGGAAAGAAAAAGTGCATGATTTCGCGAATTACTTCTGAATAAATTAAGAAATCATATTTTAGAACCATAACATTTCGTGAGTCATTGGCAAATATACTTTGATTCTCTATTAACCAATAATGTGCAACCATTAACAGGGTTAAAGCTAAACCGTTTGAAGTCCAGATATAAGCACGGTACTCTTTCTACTATATAGCTTAATACGGAAATGGTTTCAAAACAAAGGGTAGGAATCTCTTTTTCGATATAAAACACTCATGTCGGTAAAAAAAGGATTTTAGCCTTTTATTTGGTTCGAAAAATACCTCAGTGTATTTCAACTTTCCACTTTTTTATTTTACGCTAAATGGATAACCTATGCATAAAGTAAAAGAAATTCTTTGGATTTTAATAAAAAAAACAACTTTGCTGACAATTATTTGGTTGGTCAGAAGAGTCCTCCGAATATGATTTTCTTCGATTAGTGATCCGTTTTTCTATTTTAATAGAAATAGAGAAGACAGGCTCATTACATTAAAAAAAAGAGATAGGAATTCTCATAAGTAATTGGGTGTGAGAGCCAAATGAATTGAAAGATTCATGTTTGGTTCGGGAAGGGGTTGTAGAAGTTTTGAACTGAATGGAAATAGAGTCTACTTTCATTAAACGATTTATTAGATAATCGAAAACAAAGAATCTTGAAAACTATTCTAAATTCAGAAGAACTACGTGAGAGGTCCCTCGAACAGCTGGAAAAAGCCCGATCCCACTTACGAAAAGTAGAAATGGAAGCAGATCAATTTCGAGTGAATGGATATTCTGAGATAGAACGAGAAAAATGTAATTTGATTAATTCAACCTCAAAGACTTTGGAACAATTAGAAAATTATAAGAATGACGCCATTAATTTTGAACAAAAAAGAACGATTAACCAAGTTCAACAACAAGTTTTCCAACAAGCCTTACAAGGAGCTCTAGGAACTCTGAATAGTTGTTTGAACAACGAGTTACATTTACGCACCATCAGTACTAATATTGGTATGTTTGTAACAATAAAAGAAACAACGGATTAGTCTTTCTACTGCGGGCATTATTATTATTTTTTTCTTTCAAACAATAAGAAAAAATAATTAAGAAATATTTATGGTAACCGTTCGAGCCGATGAAATTAGTAATATTATCCGTG